CTATTTCTTCGCCTCTTAGCCAATAAATCAGAATTCTCGTGGAGAATGGGAGGATATATGAAATTCCAATGACCGTTGGATATGATTCGATCAGGTCCTGAATAATCAAGAACCCCCCTCTTTTTACCGTAAGGATTCGAACTAAACAATTTGTGTCCCACTTGATCATTAGTCACGGAGAGGTCAGAAATAGATCTCCGTTCAACAGAATGAACATTCATTTGATCTTGATCCTTGTGGAGCGAAAAAGGCACTATACTGGATCTGCACAGAGCTCCTGATAATATCCATAAATGACTTGTTTTGGGTAAGAGATGAACATTACCATATTTATATTCAGGTGCATGGTACACATCGGTACTCCAGTGCATTTCTCCCTCTGAGTCAGAATAAATATGTTTTCGAACTTTCTCTTTAACTTTATTAAAATTGAAAGTGGATGTTCCAGCACGAATCTCAGCAATCACTTGTTCTGATTCTACATATTGATCGTTTTGAACTAAAAGAAAACTTTTGGGTGGAATATTCACATTATGTAGAATATCGTGACTCTCAATAGTTACATACAGGTCTATATAACATAGAAAAGCAGGATGCCCATGACGTGTACGTGTGGGATGAACCAAATCCTCATTGAATTTTATTTTTCCCTTAAAAGGAGCTCGTACATGTTCTGCAGTACCACCTGTGAATACTCCACCGGTATGAAAAGTTCTTAATGTTAGTTGAGTCCCCGGTTCGCCGATTGATTGACCCGCAATAATACCTACTGCTTCTCCTAATTCGACCAGGTCGCCATGAGTGGGACTCTGACCATAACATAATCGACAGATCCAAGATATACTCCTGCAAAGAAAGGGGGTTCGAATATATATTGGTTGTGTTCGAAAGGTTATGAATCGAGTGACAAGTCCAACCCCAATATCTTTATTTTGAGCGGCAATGCAACGTGAGCCCATATATATATTGTATGCTAATACACGACCAATTAGTGTTTGGACCCAAATTCTTTCCGTCATCCCATTTCTAGGACTCACGGAAATGCCTCGGGTAGTGCCACAATCTGTTCTACGTACAACAATGTGTTGAACTACTTCAACAAGTCTACGCGTGAGGTATCCAGCATCTGATGTTCGTACAGCAGTATCCACAACTCCTTTGCGGGCTCCGTAGCAGGAAATGATATATTCCGTTAAAGAAAGTCCTTCGCGTAAATTGCTTTGAATCGGTAAATCAATCATTTGTCCTTGGGGATCCGACATTAATCCTCTCATACCTACTAATTGGTGTACCTGAGATGCATTTCCTCTAGCTCCCGAAAAGGACATTATATGGACTGAATTAGAAGGATCAGTCATCCTAAAATTAGGATGCATTTCTTGTCTCAAATATTCACTTGTAGCATACCATATCTCAATGGATTGGCGTAATTTTTCTACTGTGTGTACATTCCCATAATGATGGTGCTTTTCTAAAATGAAACTTTGTTGTTCAGCATCTTGGACTAGCCACCCCTTAGAAGGTACTGTTAAAAGATCATCAATTCCTAATGAAATGGATGTAGCAGTGGCTTGCTGGAAACCCATAGTCTTTACTTGATCCAGGGTGTGCGATGTATATGCCATTCCGAAGTGATCTATTAATCTGCTAATAAGTCGTTTCATGGCAGACCCATCTATCGCTTTATTGTAAAAGAACAGATCAGCCCATTCTGCCATAAGTACTTCTCTATTCCGCTGAGTAGGATTCGCCAATGGGTTTGAGTCAGTGATTCGAAGACCTCCTTTACTGGATCTCGATTCATGTAGAAATTAAGGAATTATGATTCCAGTTGAACCGGAGAGATCCAAATTCCCGCGGTATTACATAATTCCTTAGCTTAGGTACCGTATGAGTAGGCCTGACAAAACCCCTGTATGGCTTCTTCTATTTCTCGAGAAAAAGAAATATGACCAGCAGTGGTTCGGGTGTATATACAAAGGGTTTGTTTTTTTATACGTCTTACTATTAGGTAGTGCCCATAAATTTCATGATAGGTACCCAAAGATTCATATTGAACTTCGACAGGAACTTCTCTTGAGGCAATGACACGTTGATCTAGTCGCCACCGAAGCCACAAAGGACTATCTAAATTGATTCGTTTCTGCTGATAAACTATAAGTACATCATAGGAACTACAAAAATAGGGCTCTTTCTCTTTCGTAGTATATTTATACTTATAATCATTAACTGTTTCATTTTGATAGTTTATGCGATTCCATGGATTATACCTATTTGCACAAATACCTCGACGATTCCCGATCGTTAATACATAGAGTCCAATAAGCATATCTTGGGTTGGTACCGAAATGGGATCTCCAATAGCCGGAGAAAAGAGATTCATATGAGAAAACATAAGTAAACGAGCCTCCGCTTGCGCTTCCAAAGATAAAGGTACATGAACAGCCATTTGATCCCCATCAAAGTCTGCATTGAATCCTTTACGAACTAATGGATGTAA